TTGAATTGTCTTATGACTCATCACTCAACTCAGATGAATTTTTTGAAAGAACTATGCTTTGAACAAATGATCCCCGCTCCCATCACCAGTTGCTCCTCCTATCTACACCCGCTCCACCAACTAATCTTATTTTTGGATCTTGTTTGTGATATTGAGAAAAGATCAATCAATAAATATCTCTATGGATTCTTCCAACTTATTTCTATTCTATAGTATATTAAACGACTACAGTACCCTATATAATTTATATGATATGACTTTTCAATTTGAATTCATTTTTTTTATTTTATTGTCTTCTTTCTCTTTTATATTTCCTTCAGATGAATCGAAAACTACAAAGTATAATATATTTTTGAATGGTTCGAGCCAAAAAATGGACTATTTGCTTATTTACTTTACCTTGTTGTTGTCAGAAAAAGAGGGAAAATTCCTTATTTTCCCCCTGTCTCTAAATGAAATATGATATGCAATATAAAATAGTAAATTAAATACTATATACTATATAGATAGTGGATAGTGGACTGGAAATTCAAATATCTTTCTATTTCTAGTATCCGTTCTCGTTATCCATCCCATTGTCGAAACAAAAATAGAGGATGCATCAATATGTAAATATTTGGTACATAAAGCCACGACCCGATCTATCTATATTTATAACTATAGATAGATAAAAAAAATCTATATATAAGCAACCGATCCTTTTTTTTTTTGAATCAAAGAAAGATATTCAAAAATAGACGTCTCTTATTTTGTGACTCAGAATAAACGTTTCGCGTGGAGGAGTGGAGGAACGGAATAATAATTTATTCTTATGGAGGATCCAAAAAAGATTGAATCGGAAATATCGACAAATTCTAAATTCTTGCGACGTAGTCTAAAGGAAATGAAAAAAAAAATTTCGAGGCTACAATTCTATCTCTATCAAATTTGAATATCAGAATAGCTGATATAGTCATGATTCAATAGGTCAGGTCCACTTACCTTTTTTATTTCTTATATTTATGATGGATTTGATTGGAATAACGGAAAAGTAGGAATATTTGGCGATTCATAATTGGGGTTGAGTAGGTAGAATATCTATGTCCTCGAACCAAAAATATGGAATAATGAAACCTGAGTTGAGTAAGAATATAGCCTGTAGTGACATAGTTGTCTTCCCAATAAGCGGGGTGATTTATCATTATAATGAACACTTTATAATCACTATACTATCTCATTATATTTATAATGATAATTAGTTAATTAACTCATTCTAATAAAAAAAATATCCCTATTATCCACTAAAAAATGAAGATTGAAACTAGAGTTTTGTGGAAAAAGCCCCTTATCGGATTTGAACCGATGACTTACGCCTTACCATGGCGTTACTCTACCGCTGAGTTAAAAGGGCCTATTTTATTCCATTCCTGAATGAGACAATGTGAAGACATATACATATATTATATACCTACATATTACATTACATAGGTGCATACAGTAGGCTCATAGTGTCTCATTTGGGAATATCTTTTTTTTTTAGTCAGTCTAGGCTAAAACCTAATTACTTTTTTTTTTCTTTTATTGACCCCTATCACAACGAGATTCGTTTGATTAATACACAAATTGAAATAGATCCAAGATATTTGATATGTGATCAAATCATGTAATGTATGGACTGAAAAGATTCAACTCGTACCTGAAATCCAAGCTCTGCTCTTAGAAAAAAAGAAACTTTCTATCGTTTCTTAATTTCCTAGCTGTAAGATAGGAATATCGCATCTTAACAATGCGTGAATCGATGCGTGAAGGTTGAAGAATGGCTTTTCTGTCGGACAAATCACTAGCGATCCTATACTTCATTAATTATTAATTATAACACATTATAATTATTTCCTATATAATGGAATGTTTATCCATTCTAATGATATAGAATCTATATATAGAAATAGAATATAGAATATTTTTTCATTCATGAACCATGAATGAAAAAATATTCTATCGGAATCGCGAAAGGAAAGGTGGAAAACTTATTCGTATTTAGTCACACCATTACATTATATTGACAATTACAAAAAACTATTCATACTATGAGTATATATAGTATGATGTCGGTTGGGCATCGCAGATATGCCCCCATCGTCTAGTGGTTCAGGACATCTCTCTTTCAAGGAGGCAGCGGGGATTCGACTTCCCCTGGGGGTAGGGTACTACGAAAGGAGGTTGATCATGTATTATCAATAAGTCTAGACTTGATTCTTCCTGGGTCGATGCCCGAGTGGTTAATGGGGACGGACTGTAAATTCGTTGGCAATATGTCTACGCTGGTTCAAATCCAGCTCGGCCCAAGAATTCACCGATCCATCATGAGATTACATAATATAAGAAATTTGTCCGCCGGAAACGTCTGGTTAATTTTATATCCTATTTGTTTTTTTCCGATATATTCTTCATTTTATGAATTATCTGGATTCATATCAAAATCCGAAAATATAAGACAAGAATTAACAAGTCAAAATATTTTTTGGAAAGATTTCGTATCAATCGATTTAACACGATTTGACAATAGGATTTCTAGTAATCCGTGTCGTTCTCACTAAAGTCCATATCTATGTGGATATTAATATACCAATCACTCCTTTCTCTGTTACAATACGACAATTCTAAATTAAACTAGTCTTAATCAAATCATTAATAATATGTATGCTGTATACCTTATTTCTCTGGGATTGTAGTTCAATCGGTCAGAGCACCGCCCTGTCAAGGCGGAAGCTGCGGGTTCGAGCCCCGTCAGTCCCGACCTAGTATCCGATGACTCCATCAATTCATTTTTTTATTTTCTGTCAAGGGGCATAGAGTGGGATCTAATTCCCATAGGGTCCTTTTTTTTCCGTTTCGAATTTTTTATTGAGAAAATACAATGCGACAATTTCAATTACTTCAATTAGTACCGAGGGGGATAGGCATATTGAATTGGTACAATTGTGGGTAGCACCCTATTTAGTTAGGATTAAAAGAAATCCTTGTCTGGTTTTTTTTTCGATTGCTCCTGACCCGTGGAAGGGAATCGAATACTTATATATATACTTTCACTAGATATATATACTTTCACTAGAGCATATACACAAATTTTGATTCGTTTATTGTACGATAAAAAATGCACTTTTCACATAGTTACCTCGATAAAATACTTTTTTTTCATATTAAAGCCTCTTTCTAGCTCCAATTTTTGATAACTTAAATTACTAATAGGAAACAATCTATTTATATCATTCAAACTACATACTTCATTTTGGATATATGTGTCCCAGGGCCGGTTCAAGGAAAGAAAGGAATATTTAAATTAAGTAATTAAGAAAAGGAAGAGCAAACAAAGAAAAGATAGACCCTCTCTTCTCTTAGTGAGGGAATGAGTAATCTTTTTTTATTTCCGGGGAAGGTCCTATCGAAGAAAGAACAAACTAAAAAAAAAGAGTTCATTTTTTTATTTTTTAATTTATCAAAATATTCGATCTTTTCTTCTTATTTTTTCCATTTTACTTCTACTATTTGGGTTCGGTTTTTGACCAATGGAAGCGGAAGATGGGCTAGATGATCCTTTATTATATTATATATATGATTCTATAAATAAGACGGTAGGTTATAGAAAATAACGAATGGATAAAATAAAGAATAATAATTCAATGAGATTCTAAATTGGATCAGGAATTCCATTTTAGGTTTTTATTCCGTATGGATAAAAGATCTTCCTATGTTATACTATTCCATTCTCGATGATGAATAGATTTGATAGCTCAGATATTGTTATTCAATGATATTGATCCGATTCAATATCATCGGGATGTATTTCTCCCATTGAATTTACAGGATAAAGATTTAGAATCTCTATGGGATCAGATCCCGAGTTATTAATTATGAAGTAAAAAAACGATGAAATTATGGAAGTAAATATTCTCGCATTTATTGCTACTGCACTGTTCATTCTAGTTCCTACTGCTTTTTTACTTATCATTTACGTAAAAACGGTCAGTCAAAATGATTAATTTGAATCAAGCTTGACTTCTTAGTTCTTATCAATAATGGAAGAAATGAAAGGGATTCAAATTCCGCGTCTTAAATAAAATGAGCGAATTAAAATCAGACGTATATGAGATTTGATAGTATGGTAGAAAGGTTCCTATATTCCTTTCTACCATACTATCTATTAGTGTATAATTCTACTATACATTATTATATAAAATAATAAAGTTGGACTGTATAAAGAAAGATGGCTTAATGTAGATCACTCCGTAATCTGTATATTGATATATGTACATATAACTCCTATATGTGTAATATACATAGTACCCCAATTCGAGTTCTTTACTTTGGTACATCCATTTGGTTTAGACCGATTTCGATCAATATGATATAATTGAATGCCCACCTTTACTCTTATCTTATAAAATACGTATCTACATAATAACAGATCGACTTCCTCTTTGAACAGTAAAGCGAGAAACAAATAAAAAGGGGTCGGTTGCTCCTCATTGTAATATTTATATATAATTCTGTTAAGAGCTAGTTCATCTAAATACTCTATTTCAATTTGGTTGGAAAAAATTGCATATCATGCGTATTCCGTTTAGTTTCAAAATACGAAGATGGGAATCATTTAATTTAACTATTTGTTTGATTGAAAGGTTATTCGTCATCTATTACATTACTTTACTGGATTCCAGTCGAATTTCAAAATGAAGATATTTGAAAGAAAAACGCTTTGCAGAAGGATTATGAAACTATTAATACAGTTTGATTACTCAACTCAATTCAATTAGTAATTACCCTAGCCCTAGAGTCCACTTCTTCCCCATACTACAAGTGAAAGGGAAAATGTAAAGACTACCATTAAAGCAGCCCAAGCAAGACTTACTATATCCATGTGAATTATGCCCCCGAATATGAAGAAACTCTTTCATTATTGATTACTAATAATATGGAATCAATGGCACAGAGTCAAAAAGAGATTCTGAACGAAGCCAGTTATTCATCCAATATTGATTGAATATCTAAGCACGCATAAATTCTCGCGAGTATATATACAAAGCATCTTACATCTTTTCAACAACTAACAATTCCCCACTCAACTATATAATTCAAGAATCGGTGATTAGACAGTACATTAGTACTGGAAGTCTTGATAGACTAGTCCTTCCTAAAATCATCCGAGGCGCAAGGATTGACAGTTTTTTAATCTCCAGCTTCTTAAAATCAAGCAAGTATGCAAGTATCGGGAGTTCTCGAGCCCTTTTCCTCTTTCTTCTTATGCTATGCAAGGATTCGGTGACTTATATTATATCAGCAAGCAAAGGGTTTTCGGGTTTTTATTGATCAGGCGACACCCGGATTTGAACTGGGGAAAAAGGATTTGCAGTCCCCCGCCTTACCACTCGGCCATGCCGCCAAAACGAGAAAAATAGATGGAAATATTCCTTAACTAAAAACCCTCCCTTTTTTGATTGGAGCCGAGCCCTTCTCTTTATAGTATCTCAAACAATTATCAAAACACACAACGCCTAAAAATTTCATTTCTATCCTTTTTTTTTTATTGAAAGAAAAATTGGAGTCACACAATAAAAAATTCAGTCCAAATAAAATTGGACCCGTTAACTGTTGACTGTTAATTCATGAAAAGTTCTTTCTTAGATTTCAAATTGTGTTTCCTTAATGGCCTAAGAAAACGCAATTGATACACAACTAATCAGTATCAAGAATTTTCAAGAATAAATCCTTTTCAATTTCAAGTATAACAACAATTATGTATATATGTAAACCCCAGAACAAAAATTGTTACACAGATATACCTAATCTGGGATCTTATTTATATATGAGATGCCCACAAGGAATTAAGGTAATTAGCGTGCTTCAATTATTCATTGAATATATTTATTTAATATCAAATAGAAATTATGATATAGCATAGCACGGACCCGACTTACCCCAAGTGGAACTGGGATAAGTGATATGCGAATACTTTTTGAACACTGAAAAGTTAAGTGCTAAAAAAGGGTAAACTGTATAAGGCTCCTTTCTGTCTTTATCTCATTCATAGAGAAAAAACAGATAAAATCCCGAATCCATTTACTTTTCTAGTACCCAATCCGCGGATCCTAATATCATAGTAATAGGTATAAATTGGATCACTTTTTTGATATTCTATTTGATATTCTATACAAGACTCCATAAGTCTAAACGTCATAAATTTGTTTCTAGGAATGTTTTATGAATTTATTTCCATTTGTATTTGTTGCAAATTCTCATTTTTTTGAGTAGAAAATTCTCTTTATTTCTCCGCTCATACGTATTTCATAGATTACATCTATGATATGGAGTTAGATCAAATTTCATGTGATTCAGTAAACAAAATAGAATTCCATCATTGTTAGATCAATCCACATCATTTCATTACTAGATCAATCTATATGGTTCGATGAAGAATGAAATGAGCATTGGAAAATGAATGGGATTTTTTCGATAAATGGGAAACTCAAAATGCTCCGGGATGGAAATGAGGGAATGTCTACAATACCTGGGTTTAGTCAGATACAATTTGAGGGATTTTGTAGATTCATTGATCAGGGATTGACGGAAGAACTTGATAAGTTTCCAAAAATTGAAGATACAGATCAAGAAATTGAATTTCAATTATTTGTGGAAACTTATCAATTAGTAGAACCCTTGATAAAAGAAAGAGATGCCGTGTATGAATCACTCACATACTCTTCTGAATTATATGTGCCCGCGGGATTAATTTGGAAAAACGGTAGGGATACGCAAGAACAAACCATATTTATTGGAAAAATTCCTCTAATGAATTCCCTGGGAACCTCTATAGTTAATGGAATATACAGAATTGTGATCAATCAAATATTGCAAAGACCGGGTATTTATTACCGTTCAGAGTTGGATCATAACGGAATTTCGGTCTATACCGGTACCATAATATCAGATTGGGGTGGAAGACCAGAATTAGAGATTGATAGAAAAGCAAGGATATGGGCGCGTGTGAGTAGGAAACAAAAAATATCTATTCTAGTTCCATCATCAGCTATGGGTTCGAATCTAAGAGAAATTCTAGATAATGTTTGCTACCCTGAAATTTTCTTGTCTTTCCCGAATGATAAGGATAAAAAAAAAATTGGATCAAAGGAAAATGCAATTTTGGAGTTTTATCAACAATTTGCTTGTGTAGGCGGGGATCCGGTATTTTCGGAGTCCTTGTGTAAGGAATTACAAAAAAAATTTTTTCAACAAAGATGTGAATTAGGAAGGATTGGTCGACGAAATATGAACCGTAGACTTAATCTTGATATACCTCAGAGCATTACATTTTTGTTACCACGAGATATATTGGCGGCTGCGGATCATTTGATCCGAATGAAATTTGGAATGGGTACACTTGACGATATGAATCATTTGAAAAATAAACGTATTCGTTCCGTAGCGGATCTGTTACAAGATCAATTCGGATTGGCTCTGGTTCGTTTAGAACATGCAATTCGAGGAACTATAGGTGGAGCAATTAGGCATAAATTGATACCGACGCCTCATAATTTGGTTACTTCCACTCCATTAACAACCACTTATGAATCATTTTTTGGCCTACACCCCTTATCTCAAGTTTTGGATCGAACGAATCCATTGACACAAATAGTTCATGGGCGAAAATTGAGTTATTTAGGTCCTGGGGGATTGACAGGGCGAACTGCTAGTTTTCGGATACGAGATATCCATCCTAGTCACTATGGCCGTATTTGCCCAATTGACACATCTGAAGGAATCAATGTTGGACTCATTGGATCTTTAGCAATTCATGCGAGGATTGGTCATTGGGGTTCTTTAGAAAGGCCTTTTTATGAAATTTCTGAGAAATCAAAAGAGGTACGTGTAGTTTATTTATCACCAAATAGAGATGAATACTATATGGTAGCGGGGGGAAATTCTTTGGCGTTGAATCAGGGTATTCAGGAAGAACAGGTTGTTCCGGCTCGATATCGCCAAGAATTCCTGACTATTGCATGGGAACAGATTCATCTTCGAAGCATTTTTCCCTTCCAATATTTTTCTATTGGAGCTTCTCTTATTCCTTTTATCGAACACAATGATGCGAATCGGGCTTTAATGAGTTCTAATATGCAACGTCAAGCAGTTCCACTTTCTCGGTCCGAGAAGTGCATTGTTGGAACTGGGTTGGAACGCCAAGCGGCTCTAGATTCGGGGGTTTCCGCCATAGCCGAACACGAGGGAAAGATCATTTATACCGATACTGACAAGATCATGTTATCAGGTAATGGGGGCACTCTACGCATTCCATTGGTTATGTATCAACGTTCCAACAAAAATACTTGTATGCATCAAAAACCCCGGATTCCGCGGGGTAAATGTATTAAAAAGGGACAAATTTTAGCAGATGGTGCCGCTACAGTTGGTGGTGAGCTCGCTTTGGGAAAAAATGTATTAGTAGCTTATATGCCGTGGGAGGGATACAATTTTGAGGATGCGGTACTTATTAGCGAACGTCTGGTATATGGAGATATTTATACTTCTTTTCACATACGGAAATATGAAATTCAGACTCATGTGACAAGCCAAGGCCCTGAAAGGATCACTAATGAAATACCCCATTTAGAAGCCCACTTACTCCGCAATTTAGACAGAAATGGAATTGTAATGCTGGGATCTTGGGTAGAAACGGGTGATATTTTAGTAGGTAAATTAACGCCACAGGTAGCGAAAGAATCATCATATGCCCCGGAAGATAGATTATTACGAGCCATACTTGGCATTCAGGTATCCACTACAAAGGAAACTTGTCTAAAACTACCTATAGGTGGCAGAGGCCGGGTTATTGATGTGAGATGGATCCATAAAAAGGGAGGTTCCAGTTATAATCCAGAAACGATTCGTGTATATATTTCACAGAAACGCGAAATAAAAGTAGGTGATAAAGTAGCCGGAAGACATGGGAATAAAGGTATCATTTCCAAAATTTTGCCTAGACAAGATATGCCTTATTTGCAAGATGGAACACCCGTTGATATGGTCTTCAACCCATTAGGAGTACCTTCACGAATGAATGTAGGACAGATATTTGAATGCTCGCTCGGGTTAGCAGGGGATCTCCTAGACAGGCATTATCGAATATCACCCTTTGATGAGAGATATGAGCAAGAGGCTTCGAGAAAACTAGTGTTTTCTGAATTATATGAAGCCAGTAAGCAAACAGCGAATCCATGGGTATTTGAACCCGAGTATCCGGGAAAAAGCAGAATCTTTGATGGAAGAACGGGAGATCCTTTTGAACAACCTGTTATAATGGGAAAGTCCTATATCCTGAAATTAATTCATCAAGTTGATGATAAAATTCATGGACGCTCCAGCGGACATTACGCGCTTGTTACACAACAACCTCTTAGAGGAAGGGCCAAGCAAGGGGGACAACGGGTAGGAGAAATGGAAGTTTGGGCTCTAGAGGGTTTTGGTGTTGCTCATATTTTACAAGAGATGCTTACTTATAAATCTGATCATATTAGAGCCCGTCAGGAAGTACTTGGTACTACGATCATTGGAGGAACAATATCTAACCCCGAGGATGCTCCCGAATCTTTTCGATTGCTCGTTCGAGAACTACGATCTTTGGCTCTGGAACTGAATCATTTCCTTGTATCTGAGAAGAACTTCCAGATTAATAGGAAGGAAGCTTGACCGGAATGAATCCGAATTTTTCTTCTATGATCGACCGATATAAACATCAACAACTTCGAATTGGATTAGTTTCTCCTCAACAAATAATTGCTTGGGCCAATAAAATTTTACCTAATGGAGAGATGGTTGGAGAGGTGACAAAACCTTACACTTTTCATTACAAAACTAATAAACCGGAAAAAGATGGGTTGTTTTGTGAAAGAATTTTTGGGCCCATAAAAAGTGGCATTTGTGCTTGTGGAAATTATCGAGTAATCGGAGATGAAAAAAAAGACCAGAA